TCTATATTTTAACATTTAAGACATAACTGTCAATAGAGTCCGAGCATGAGACACACACCCAAGAAGTTTACGGAATGAAGGTTCACCATCTTGATCTTAGTATCCCCCACCCCCGAAAAATTTTATGAGGGAGTGGAGTTCTCCCCCGTAGATGAGGCACAGATTCTGTGCCTGGGGAGAAACTCCTGAGGAGTGTTTTATATGAGTAATTTAGAATATAAGAAATAAGATTTTAGAAGAACAGTAGATAAAAAGAAAGAAGTATCAATGAGAAGAGATTCTGGAAGATGATTTATTATACTACATGTAAATAATTTATATTAGTTGTACACCTCCTGTTTTAATTTCAACCCCTCTAAAATTTGTAATAACACAAGTAGAACAGGCTCAATTGGGGGCGGCTCCTCAGAGGGGCGGGTATAGCTACTTAAATAATGGCATTTTTAGCTAACGAGGGTATTTATATTTCTCGAAAGTACCTATTTCAAGATCGAAGTTTTAACTTTTGTGATTTTTTGGGTTGAAATTAAAACAGAGGGTGAGCAAGAGTGGCATTTACGCAGTAGTGTTAGAGGGGGAACACTCCTCATCTTATTTTAGAGGGGTTGAAATTAAAACAGGAGGTGTACAACTAATATAAATTATTTACATGTAGTATAATAAATCATCTTCCAGAATCTCTTCTCATTGATACTTCTTTCTTTTTATCTACTGTTCTTCTAAAATCTTATTTCTTATATTCTAAATTACTCATATAAAACACTCCTCAGGAGTTTCTCCCCAGGCACAGAATCTGTGCCTCATCTACGGGGGAGAACTCCACTCTGTTCCGCTCAATTGGCAGTCTTCAAGATAGTAAAGAATTTATACTCCTCTCAACCTTTAATATACACTTCTAATTTATAAAACTTTATAAAAAAGTTTGAACTGCCACCTTTTTTTTTACAGGGCCCCCTTGAGACTGGCATTTTCAAATGCATAATTTGTTTAAAACCAACTAAAACGTCCCTTTATACTTTATTAATGAGAGTTTTAATTTTAACTTATAAGATTATCAAAATGTAGAGATTAAATTTAGGGTCGCCCAAAAAATCACAAGGGAGTTTAAAGATTGTAATAATACAAGTAGAACAGGCTCGATTGGGGGTGGTTCCTCAGAGGGGTGGGTATAGCTACTTAAATAATGGCATTTTTAGCTAACGAGGGTATTTATATTTCTCGAAAGTACCTATTTCAAGATCGAAGTTTTAACTTTTGTGATTTTTTGGGTTGAAATTAAAACAGAGGGTGAGCAAGAGTGGCATTTACGCAGTAGTGTTAGAGTGGGGACACTCCTCATCTTATTTTAGAGGGGTTGAAATTAAAACAGAGGGTGAGCAAGAGTGGCATTTACGCAGTAGTGTTAGAGTGGGGACACTCCTCATCTTATTTTAGAGGGGTTGAGATTAAAACAGGAGGTGCAACTACGCCGGACTGACCAAAAGTACCTCAGATTTTAGAAACCTACTTAAAGTATTGTAATTATAAATCACGCCTGTTTTTAAAGATCCCGGTGGTTAAGTTTTAATACTAAAGTTTGAATCTGGCTTAAGCTCTATTATAAATTAAATCTATATATAATTAAGAAGTTTTGAAAAGATATGTCCTTTAGTAGATAATTTTAGGAAACATGCAATATGGGCCTAGTTAAATTTATAAGATTGACTAAAATCGTGCCAGCCGTCGCGGTTAGACGAAGAATCTGAATGGAGCTATAGATTGGTTTAACTAACAGTAAATATTTAACAGTTATATTTTATTCTTTTTTTGGGTGAAATTTTTATAAAGATAACAAATCTCTTAATAATATTTAATGGAATTAAAAAACGAGGGTTAAAAACCAGGATTAGATACCCTGTTATTCCTTGCAACTCAATGATAGGGTAGTAAAAGTTTATTCTTCAAACCCAAAGATTTTGGCGGCATTTTAACCAAACAGAGGAGCTTGTCTTGTAATCGATAACCCCCGCTGTACCTTACCTTTCCTAGTCCAGTTTGTATACCTCCGTTGTCAGATTACTCCCTTAAGGATGTTTTCTACAAAAATTATTTTTTTACTTCAGGTCAAGGTGCAGCTCATGTGAAGGTAACGATGAGCTACAATTCTCTTAAGAATCACGGAAGATTGATTTAAAATTCAACTGAAGGTGGATTTGTTAGTAAGTCAGCTTAAGGAAAGCTGACTGAATAAGGCAATAGAATGTGTACATATCGCCCGTCACTCTCCTTCTAAAAGGAGATAAGTCGTAACAAAGTAGATGTACTGGAAAGTGTATCTAGAATGTGACAAAGAGCTTGATAGTTAAGCTATTCATTTACATTGAATTTATACTCGTGCAAGTCGAGTTTTGTTAATACACGCGTTTAGCTGGACTTAATAGGAGAACCATCTTTCTATTTTATTGTAGTAGTAAATGTTAATGAAATTATACGTAAGCTTATAGTGTAGAGTACTGTGAAGGACTATTGAAAGACAAGTTAATAGATTCAAAGAAGATATTAAAAATCGTACCTTGTGTATCAGGGTTTAGTAAAATTTTATTAAAATAAATTTATCCCGAAATAGAGCGAGCAATATTTTTAAAACATTAAATATAACATAATTTTTGTAAATTAAAATATAGGGTAAAAGGCCATACGAGCTCTCATATCTGGTTCCGTGAAAAATGAATTCAATTCAGATAGTTTCAGTTTTAATTTTTTTAACTAATTACATTAATTTTAACTAAGAAAGTTATAGAGGGATGAGCTTCTATAGTAATTTGGCATAATTATTTCAATAAACTAAAATGATTTTAGGTTTAGTGATGACCTCAACCACGAAGTTTATTATAATTTACATTTACGAATAAAATATTTTTTATTTATTTGCCATTTTATCACGGTATTAAGGTTTCCCCAACCTCTTAAGAAATAATGCTAAAATTAGTACAATAAAGTGTTTCTTCAGATTATAAAATAAAGGAAAATATTACAACATTTTAGTTATTTTAAAGGAACTCGGCAAACAAGTTTTCCGCATGTTTATCAAAAACATCTCCTCTTGCTGATATAAGAGGTACCATCTGCCCAATGCAACATTGTAAATGGCCGCAGTATCCTGACTGTGCTAAGGTAGCATAATCATTAGTCTTTTAATTGGAGGCTGGTATGAATGATGAGACGAGAAAACAACTGTCTCTAAAATAAATTTGGAACTTCATTTCTAAGTGAAAAAGCTTAGATGATTTTGAAGGACGATCAGACCCTTTGGAGCTTTATTTATACTAATAATCTTAGTTTATATTATAAAACTAGACTTTAAATAAATTTTGTTGGGGCGACAGAGAGTTAAAAATAACACTCTTTTTTTATAACAATCATAAATGAAAAAATGATCCTCGACGAGAGATTAGAAGACTAAGTTACCCTAGGGATAACAGCGTAATCTTTTTGGAGAGTTCTAATCGATAAAAAGGTTTGCGACCTCGATGTTGGATTAAGAGATTAGCAAGGTGCAGAAGTTTTGCTAGAGAGTCTGTTCGACTCTTGATTTCTTACATGATCTGAGTTCAAACCGGCGTAAGCCAGGTTGGTTTCTATCCTCAAATTTAATTTGGCCCCTTTAGTACGAAAGGATTAAGGGGTCGAGATCTTTCTTGTCAGAAGAGAACTAAATTAATCTCATAATATTAGTGTCAGCCTGACAGATAATGTACTAGACTTAGGATCTACTTATGTAGGTGTCAATCCTACGGCTGATTTTAATGCAACTTATAACTCTCCTAATTTTAATGATCTCTGTTCTCGTTGGGGTAGCTTTTTTTACTTTATTCGAGCGTAAACTTCTCGGGTATATTCAACTCCGTAAAGGCCCCAATAAAGTGGGGGTGGGGGGAATTATCCAGCCATTTGCTGATGCTATTAAACTTTTTAGTAAAGAGCATCTCCCACCCTCATATTCTAACTACGCACCTTTCTTAGCTGCCCCTTGCTTTAGACTCGGGTTAGCTTTGATGGTATGAGCTTCCACCCCTTCCTCTTTTAATTTTATATCTTTTAATATAAGAATTTTATTTTTTCTATGTTGTGTGAGTATGGGGGTGTACAGACTTTTGGCTGCTGGGTGAAGATCTAACTCTAAATACTCCATGTTTGGAGCCTTGCGAGGGGTTGCACAAACAATTTCCTACGAAGTAAGTCTTGTTTTAATTATTTTTACCCCTCTTATTGTTACTTTCAGATACGAAATATCCTCATTTACTCAATTCCAATCCTCGTTATGGTTTGGGGTATTGTTTCCTCTCAACTGCCTCGTTTTGTTAATCTCCTGTCTTGCAGAAACTAACCGCACCCCCTTCGACTTTGCAGAAGGGGAATCGGAACTAGTTTCTGGGTACAACACGGAGTACAGAAGTGGGGGGTTTGCTCTAATTATACTTGCTGAATACACTAGAATCTTATTTATATCTTTCTTGGTTAGTTTTCTTTTTTTTGGGGGTGGGGGGCTACTTTTTATTAAACTAAGATGCATCGCATTTGCTTTTGTGTGGGTACGGGGCACCCTGCCACGATTCCGCTATGATAAGTTGATATCTTTAGCATGAAAGTCTTTTTTACCCTTTTCTTTACTTTTTTTGGTGGGGGTGGGGGGCGTTTTGACCGTAATATAATTAAGGGTTCTTAGAATGTTAAAAGATTTAAACTTTTATAGCTTGTTTTCAAAACAAGAGTCTTTATTAGACTAAACAATCTATTTAATAAGCACGTCTCATATTTTTAAAGCCAAGGGGGCGGTAATAAAATACCCGAAATATAAGACTGTAAATAGCTGGCCAATAAAGATATAGGGATCTTCTACGGGTTTAGCCCCAATTCACGTCAAAATCAACACTGTACCTACCATCCCCCAAAAAAGAACTTTGTTTAACGGGTAAAAACTTAGTCCTCGGAAAACACTTTTATGTCATAGAGGCAGAATAGCTAAGATTAAAATAGACATAAGTAGAGCCACTACACCCCCTAATTTATTAGGAATAGACCGTAAGATAGCGTAAGCAAATAAGAAATACCACTCGGGTTGAATATGAATAGGGGTTACTAGAGGATTTGCGGGGTTGAAATTTTCAGGATCCCCTAATAGGTTGGGGCTGAGCAAAGTTAGTAAAACCAGGCACCCAAGCATCGCTAAAAATCCCACTAAATCTTTGATAGTAAAGTACGGATGAAAGGGGATCTTGTCACTGTCTCTTTTTAACCCCAAGGGGTTATTTGAGCCACTCTGATGCAAAAAAAGTAAGTGCAACATTACCACCCCAGCAATTATAAAAGGAATTAGAAAATGGAAAGTAAAAAACCGATTTAATGTAGCGTTATCAATAGCGAACCCCCCCCAGACCCATTGTACAATTAAATCCCCGATATAAGGAACCGCAGATAAAAGGTTAGTAATAACGGTTGCTCCCCAAAATGATATCTGCCCCCACGGTAGAACATATCCTATAAACGCGGCTCCCATGGTCAACAAAAGGAGCGCGATCCCAGAAAATCACGTCAGTTTATAGAGGTAGGAACCATAAAATATACCACGGCCAATATGTAAATACAAACAAATAAAAAAGAAAGAAGCCCCATTGGCATGAATGGTTCGTAACAGTCAACCGTAGTTGACATCCCGAACGATATGAATGATTCTAGAGAACGCCATATCTACATGAGGTGTGTAGTGTATCGCTAAGAACAACCCTGTAATAATCTGAGTCCCCAAACATAGCCCCAATAGAGATCCGAAATTTCATCAAGACGAGATATTAGCAGGAGCTGGGAGATCCACTAAAGCATTGTTAACAATTTTAATTAAAGGGTGGGTTAAGCGGGTAGTTGCCATTAACGTACTCGTAAAGATGAAGAATCGTACTTAGTGATATTCACAACCACGATCAATGTCAGTAAAAGATAAAATATAAAAAAGATAGTTACTATGCCTAAGTCTTCAGAATAAAATGAACAGACCCAATCCATCCCCTCCCCCGCCCGGGCGGGGGAGGGGATGGATGAGTCTGCCTGGGTTCTTCATAACTCTGTGTTACATCAAATTAAAGCCCCCCCCAGCAGGACTCCTACCCCTCTAAATTTAATCCCCACCCCTTTAATAAACAGCTCATTTGAAGCCAGTAGAGATACGTACACAAAGATTACGAGTAGTCCCCCTAACAGTACTAAAACTAGAACGTAAGACAGCCAAAAATTTGTCATGAAAGACCCTAACATTACAGCTAAAAACACAGTTAGAGCTAACACCACTAAACCCATCCCTAAGGGATGGGTAAGTCCAGGAAATGCCCCGATCATTAAGATTATAATAATAGATATAAAAGTTTGAATTAAAATGTCAAAAAGTAGTTTAAAAAAATGTAAGCTTTGGGAGCTTGAGATGCAGATCCCTGTCTTTTTGACACCTTAGAAGTTGTTCCTATTTCTGGTTTACAAGACCAGTGTTTTTATTTAAACTACTGAGGTTATTATGAGTCATACTATGGCAACCCCTATTTTATCCTGCCTAATATTCGGCATCCTCATTTTTATTGTTAGATTTATCTCTAATCGTAAACATTTACTAGCTACTTTATTAAGATTAGAGGGGCTAATGCTAATACTATTTGGGATACTACTGTGGGTTGCACTATCTTTTACAGGTTGCCTAAGATTTCTTCTAGTATTTTTAACTCTTACAGCTTGCGAGGGGGCGTTGGGGCTAGGCCTACTTGTCCTCATCATTCGAACCCATGGGGGAGACCACTTCAACTCTATAAACTCCCTTCAGTGCTAGAAATGTTAAAATTTATATTATCTTGTATCGCGCTATGTTTTTTACTGAGAAACTGGCACATAATTATCTCCGTACTTTTAGTTCTTTCTTTTTCTTGGCTAGTGCTTATAATAAATTTTAACTTTGGGGTTATTAACCTGATACAATTGGATAACCTAGCGTATCTACTAAGAGCCCTGTCATTATGGATCTCTGCACTAATAATTATAATAAGATACTATATGAAATATTCAGGAAACTTTTTCACTATTTTTACAGGCCTGATTCTGTTAATACTAGTGTTTCTTACCCTAAGATTCAGAACCTCTAATCTTTTAATATTTTATATTGCTTTTGAAAGAACTTTAATTCCTATCTTTATAATGATTATGGGGTGAGGCTACCAGCCAGAACGGTCCGTAGCCTCCTATTTTTTATTATTCTACACTCTAACCGCTTCTTTACCCATACTATTAGTTATTTTATGAATCAATCGCACTCAAATAGGACTAGATTTTGTACATATATCTACGGGTCACTCCCTCAGATACCTAGTCTTCTGAGGACTGATAATAGCTTTCCTTGTTAAATTGCCAGTGTATATTGGACATTTGTGACTCCCTAAAGCTCATGTAGAAGCCCCAGTTGCAGGGTCTATAATTTTAGCAGGGGTTTTACTGAAGCTAGGGGGGTACGGTTTTATTCGGGTCACCCCCTTTATTGAATATACGCTAAGAGACTTTTCATCTCTACTTGTATCGTTAGGTCTAGTAGGGGGAGTCCTAGCTTCTTTTATCTGCATCCGACAGACAGATTGTAAATCCCTAGTGGCCTACTCCTCAGTTGCCCACATAGCACTGGTCCTTGTAGGAATCTCGCTAAATTCATGATTGGGGGTGGGGGGCGCAGCAATTATTATGGTAGCCCACGGCTTATGCTCCTCTGGTCTTTTTAGTTTAGTAGGAATGATTTATGAGCGCATTTCCACACGTAGAATTACTCTGATTCGAGGACTAGTAGGAATAGCACCTTTAATGGTGTTATGGTGGTTCATCTTCGTAATTAGAAACATAGCTGCGCCCCCCACCCCCAATCTAGCAGGGGAAGTTTTTATTTTTATGTCTTCACTATCATGACTGGGAGCAACCTCACTATTTGTCGGACTTCTTTCCTTTATGGCGGGAGCTTATAACTTATTTTTATTTGTAGCAGTTCAGCACGGTAGAAGCTCGCTTGGTCTGAAGTCGTTTTCTGACAGAAGATTCCGAGAACACCTAGTATTAGTTTCTCATATAGGCCCATTTATAATAAGATTTTTAGTTCTTATACACCTTTACTCTTGTTGCTATAGTTTAAACAAAACGCAGGTTTGTGGTGCCTGTAATGTAGTATCTACTAGTAACCGTGGACAAGTTTATTTACCAAAAAATCTCTTATTTTCTGTTTAATTTAATGATTGGGTGTTGGGTGGGGGGTTTATATTTGAATTTTCATGAAAGTTCAATTTTTATTGATTGGGTGTTGGGTGGGGGTTCTATCAGATTCAACGCGACTTTAGTCTTAGACTATGTTAGACTTTTTTTTCTAGGAATTGTGATATGCATCTCCACGAATGTTATTTGATACAGTAAAGGCTACATACACTCAGATCCCAACGCAAGCCGCTTCGTCTTGCTAGTTCTGGGGTTTGTAATCTCTATGATACTTTTAATTTTAAGCCCCAACATTCTAAGAATTCTACTAGGGTGAGACGGCCTAGGACTCATTTCTTACTGTTTAGTAATCTACTACCCGTCCAAGAAGTCTAACAGAGCAGGGATACTGACTGTCTTATCTAACCGGGTTGGAGACGCATGTATTTTATTGTCTATCGCCTGATTCAGAATACTTGGGGATTTTAATTTATTGGGATGAAGATTATCAAAAGATACTTTAGATACCGTCTGGCTCCCAATGTTGGTGCTGATCGCTGCTATAACCAAAAGAGCTCAAATACCATTTTCAGCATGGTTACCCGCAGCAATAGCTGCCCCAACTCCTGTCTCGGCGCTAGTTCACTCATCTACACTTGTAACCGCCGGAGTTTACTTACTAATTCGATTCTCTTTTTTGTTAGACCCATATTGAAGCACAATTTTGATAGTAGTATCCATAGCAACTATGCTGATGTCTGGCATCGTAGCTATTTTCGAATACGATTTAAAAAAAGTAATTGCATTATCTACCCTTAGACAGCTTGGAATAATAATATTTGCTATCTCCATAGGTCTCTATAATATTGCCTTTTTTCATATATTAGCCCACGCTCTTTTTAAAGCCCTTTTGTTTCTTTGTGCGGGAGCCCTTATCCACGGGGGTGGGGGTTCACAGGATATACGCCATTTTGGGGCAATTGTTAACTCTAACCCAATTACCTCCACCTGTCTAAATTTAGCCAACTTTTCTTTGTGCGGCATCCCTTTCTTAGCAGGATTCTATTCCAAGGATATAATTGTTGAGTTAATGTGCCAAAGAGTATGGGGTTTATTTATGGTAGTAATGACATTTATATGTCTAGGGCTCACAGTCTTGTACACAGTACGATTGACTTTTTTTAGAATTATTAATTTTAAATCTGGGACACCTACCCAATCCTTAACTGAAACGGACCATACCTTAGTAGGCCCTATCATGATATTAACTGCCACCTCACTAATTTCAGGGCCGTCTATGGCTTGAATCTTATTTTCATCACCCTCTCTTATTATTCTCCCCTCGCTCATAAAACTCTGCGCTATAATTTTTGTTACCATATCTTTTTTAGTAGCTACTGCCTTCTTAACCCCTCGGACTATAGGAAAAAATGCCCAACGACTAGGTTACTACGCCATTGGGCACATACTATTTATACCTAGGCTGAGAGGCCACATACTTACTGAAACAATAGTCTCTAAGAGTGATTTTATTATGAAAAATCTTGACCAGGGCTGGTTAGAACACTATACTTACTTTTTTACTTATGAGAGTCCCTATTTAATTAACACAGCTATCTTGAAAACTCAACAAAACAGATTAAAAAAACACTTTACAGTTTTTATAATATGAGCTTTCCTTGGGTTTGTGTACCTTGTATGTTTTTATAGCTTAAGTTTAAAGCATAGCACTGAAGATGCTAGGATAATCCGTAGATTTAAAAACAAGCTATTAGAATCTAATTCATCTTTACAATGAAAATGTAACGTAATAGGTTATACTATAATTGCAAAGGTGCAAACGGAGTTGAACCGCTTAGAGTCAGAGTTAGCAGCCCCTCTCTTACTTTCACCTCCTTAGTTGGAATATGACTATTCTAAAATTCATTAACAGTGAAGTGCTGCTAACTTTAGCTTCAACTAATGAGAAAGTCTGGACTAATTTAAGTCAATATTTAGGTCGAAACTAAGTGTAGATATTTACTTCAGACTCTCTAAGGAAGGCCCGGAGGGGGCACCGCTTGAATGCAAATCAAGTATTATAATTAACTACATCCCTAAAACGCCCAGTTTAGAGCACCCTGCCGTCATTCATGAAAAAGACCCCCAACTAGAACCAAAACAAATACTATAAAAATAACTACTCAATAGCTCAAAACCGACTTAGGAAATCTGTAAATAGCTGGCAAGAGTAGCGCAATCTCTACATCAAAAATAAGAAAAATAATAGTGATTAAAAAAAACCGAAGAGAGAAAGGAAGTCGGTAGTCAGAGTTTCTATCGAATCCACACTCAAATGGCGACGATTTCTCTCGATTTATTTTAACTTTTTTTCTTAAAACTAACGAGACACCCAGTACTAGGCCTATCACTAGAACAACAGTAGTTACAAAAAATATTAATTGAATAATTATCTTTCCCATTATTGGACTGTTTGATTGGAAGTCAATTATACTGGATTATATTAAAAAGATAGTTAGTTACCTCATCAATAAATTGAAATGAAGAGGAACAGCCAGACTACGTCTACGAAATGTCAGTACCAGGCCGCAGCTTCAAATCCAAAATGATGAGTTCTAGAAAAATGATCGTGAAAATGCCGCACTAAACAAACTAATAGGAACAAAGTCCCAATTACAACATGGAGCCCATGAAATCCTGTGGCTACAAAAAAAGTAGCTCCATACACCGCATCAGCTACCGAGAAAGGGGCTTCATAATACTCTAGCGCCTGTAAAGAAGTAAAATAAAGCCCTAAACTCACAGTCATTAAAAGTCCTTGAAAAGCTTGGCTGTAATTATTTTCTATGATAGCATGGTGCGCTCATGTCACGGTTACGCCGGAGGCTAAAAGAATACCCGTGTTTAATAAAGGAATCTGAAAAGGATTAAATGGCTTAATCCCGGCGGGTGGTCAAGAACTGCCTAGCTCGACCGCAGGGGACAATCTTCTATGAAAGAAAGCTCAAAAAAAGGATAGGAAAAACAACACCTCTGAGACAATAAATAGGATTATACCCCACCGCAGTCCTACCCCTACTATCCCGGTATGCAAGCCCTGATAAGTCCCCTCTCGCACAACATCCCGTCATCATTGGACTATGATAAAAGTGGTCGTAACTAACCCCAATAGAACTAAATCTATATTAAATGTGTGAAATCACTTAGCTAAACCTCTGACTAAATTTATGACTCTAAAAGCTCTCAAAAGTGGCCAGGGACTTTTGTCCACAAGATGAAAAGGATGATTAATTAAATTTGACATTACACAACTTCTCTTGAATAAAGAGAAGCAAGCACCACAAATACATAAGATTGAATTACTGCCACCGCGCTCTCAAGAGTCAGTAGTAAAATCTGAGTTAAAATTAAAATAGATAAAATAGACGAGGACATGCAGGAAGACCCCTGATTACCTAAAAGTACTAAAAGAAGATGCCCAGCAATTATATTTGCAGCTAAACGTACCGCCAAAGTCCCGGGGCGAATGAGGTTGCTAATAGTCTCAATAAGTACTATAAAAGGTATAAGAATACTAGGAGTACCTAGAGGGACCAGGTGGGCGAACATGTGAGTTGAATGATTAAGCCACCCATAAAATATAAAAGCAAATCACAAAGGGAGAGCTAATCTCAAAGTTACAGCAAGATGACTAGAAGCAGTAAAAACATACGGAGTCAGACCTAGAAAATTATTAAATAAAATAAACAAAAATAGAGAAATAAAAATCAAGGTATGACCCCCCGAACCCCCCGGCCCAACTAGAATCTTAAATTCCAAGTGAAGCTGATTTATTACCAGAGAAACCATTTTAGTGAAACGATTACTTCCAACTCAATAAACTCAAGGGATTAAAAATAAACCCAGTAAAGAGGCACCTCAGTTCAGAGAAATCCCAAACATTGCTACAGGATCAAAAATAGAGAATAGGTTTCCTATCATTTTCAGTTATGTACGCTAAAGCTATCGAAATCCTCCGATTGTGATGTAACAACATAATCGATCTTAAAAAAATAGGTAGCAATTAAAAAGAATATAAGAATAGAGATGAAAATAAAAAATAGTAGTACTCAATTTATGGGTCAAATCTGAGGCATGAAGAAGTACCGGCTAGGTAACTTAGACACGACAAGTCTACGTTATTTATTTAACTAAATTCTCCATCGAAGGTAGGCGCAAACTACCATTACTAAGCTTAAGAGGCTTTTGCTTACTTTAAGCTATTCGATGAAAAAGATTTTACTCACCCCAAGAAGTCCGTAGGACTTACCGACTCTACGCTAATTGGCATAAAACTATGATTAGCCCCACAAATTTCTGAACACTGTCCGAAAAAAATACCAGGCCGATTAAAAAATACATTCAACTGATTAAGACGCCCAGGCACTGCATCAGCTTTAATGCCTAAGCTAGGAATAGTTCAAGAATGGATAACGTCTGCAGCCGTAACCAGCACACGAATTTGAGTCAAATATGGTAAAACCACTCGATTATCGACCTCCAACAGACGAAACTCGTTGTCCTCTAAAGAATTTGTAGGCACTATATAGGAGTCGAACTCAATTTCATTAAAATCCGAGTATTCATAGCTTCAATACCACTGATGGCCCACAGTTTTAAGAGTAATACTTGGCTCTGTACTTTCATCAATTAGATATAAAAGTCGCAAAGAAGGCAAGGCTAAAATAATCAAAATAACGGCAGGTAACACAGTTCAAATGATTTCGATTATCTGACCATCTAGTAGATAACGATTAACAAATTTATTTACAATTAAACTCACTATAAAATACCCTACAAGAGTTGTAATTAAAATTAAGATTAACAGGGCATGATCATGAAAAAAAATTAATTGCTCTATCAGAGGGGAAGCACTGTTTTGAAATCCAATTTGAGCTCAAGTTGCCATTTTCTAACGAAAAGATTTTAACTTTTATATTTAGAGCTTAAATCTAAGGCACTGAGTTCTGCCACATTAGAATTGAGAAATAAATACTAATTCGTTATAGCTATGTTCTGCTGGGGGGAAAGAATGCTGCCACTCAATGGAAGTTCCTAGATGAGTAGCAAATAGCACCGGTCGTAAACTGACTAGAGACTCCCACACAATAAAAATAAACCCAAGTGTAGCTACAAAAGAAATTAATGACCCAACAGAAGAAACAACATTCCAACTCATATACGCGTCTGGATAATCGGAGTACCGTCGAGGCATCCCTGCCAGGCCTAAGAAATGTTGAGGAAAAAAAGTTAAGTTTACCCCCACAAATATAATTAGGAAATGAATTTTTAATCAACTATTTTGAAGAGTTAGCCCTGTAAATAAAGGATACCAGTGTGCTACCCCCGCAAAGATTGCAAAAACAGCCCCCATAGATAAAACATAGTGAAAATGAGCGACTACATAATATGTGTCATGAAGGATGATATCGATTCTAGAATTAGCTAGGACCACCCCTGTTAATCCACCAACAGTAAATAGAAAAACAAATCCTGCGGCTCATATGAGAGAAGGGGAAAACACTAACTGGGTCCCATGTAAAGTACCTAACCAGCTAAAAATTTTGATGCCCGTAGGTACCGCGATAATTATAGTAGCAGCTGTAAAGTATGCTCGTGTATCAACGTCCATACCTACTGTAAATATATGGTGTGCTCATACTACGAACCCCAATACCCCAATAGCTAGTATAGCATAGATCATACCAAGGGTCCCAAACGCCTCCTTTTTACCACTTTCGTGACTAATAATGTGGGAAATTATACCAAATCCTGGTAAAATAAGAATATAAACTTCGGGATGACCAAAAAATCAAAATAGGTGTTGATATAAGATAGGGTCTCCCCCACCCGCCGGATCAAAAAAAGATGTATTAAGATTCCGATCAGTTAGAAGCATCGTGATAGCCCCGGCTAATACTGGGAGACTAAGAAGAAGTAATAAAGCAGTAATGCCCACCGCTCAAACAAAGAGCGGGATGCGGTCCAAAGTCATACCCGAAGATCGTATATTAATGATAGTGGTAATGAAGTTAACAGCCCCCAAGATAGAAGAAATACCAGCTAAGTGGAGAGAAAAGATACTTAAATCAACCGAAGCACCCGCATGAGCAATCCCCGCTGATAGAGGAGGATAAACTGTCCACCCAGTACCCGCTCCGCTTTCAACTGCTCCCCCTACTAGAAGAAGAGTTAACGCGGGGGGAAGGAGCCAAAAACTCAAGTTATTTAAACGGGGGAAAGCTATATCAGGTGCCCCCAATATTAGGGGTACTAACCAGTTGCCAAATCCTCCAATTATAATAGGCATAACCATAAAGAAAATTATAACGAAAGCATGGGCAGTGACAATAACGTTATAGATCTGATCATCTCCAATCAGACTCCCAGACTGGCCTAATTCAGCTCGAATTAAGATACTTAAAGCAGTCCCCACCATCCCCGACCAGATACCAAATATAAAGTATAATGTCCCAATGTCCTTATGATTGGTTGAAAATAATCAACGTCGCAATGGTTTAATGGCCGAGTTCAGGCACTAGATTGTAAATCTAATTACGGGACTTATGTTCCTTAAGCCAAACACCGAGGTACGGTAGTTTAATAAAAAATTTTAGATTGCAAATCTAGAGATAAGAAATCACTTTTTCTTCCTTACTTCATGTAGAATTTAAGACGATACTCTTAATTAAAGCTTTGAAGGCTCTCAGTTTGCTTAACTTAAAATTCTATACAAATATAAATACAGGCAACCCCGCTAGGGACGTCACAAGAGAAAGTACTCCCCCAACACTAATAGTTAAAGGACCTATTACAGGAGCCCCCACCCGACCCCCTATAATAAATGCTGAAAACCCTACCCGTAAGTAGAAAAATAAGGTAAAAAGTCTGGCTAGGATTATAATTAGGCTAACCACCACTAAACCTCCCCCCAAGACCCACTGTAAGACTAACCACTTAGGTAAAAATCCTAAAAAGGGAGGTAACCCTGCCAGAGATAACAAACATAAAAATAAAATTAGTTGCCCCCCAAGAGGAAAGTTAAGTAGGAAGAGCTCATTAATATGGGAAATATTAAAAGTATACATGATGTATACCACAGGAAAAAGTGTGACTAAATAAATAATAAAATAACACACTCCTAATCAGATATCAAACATAAGAGTGGTCAGTAACCATCCTAGGTGATTAATGGAGGAAAAAGTTATAAGCAATCGAGTACTAGTCTGAACTAAACCCATAGATGCACCCAACACCAAAGAAATAATAATCACCCCCTCCAATACCCCGTGACTTTCTACACCAAAACCCCACATTATAGCTAGCGGGTTAACTTTCTGTAACGTTAATAAAATAAACAAAACCCCCCACCCAACACCTTCAGCGACACTTAAAATTCATCTGTGGAAAGGGGCAGCACCTAATTTGATACTTAATCCAACAAGAACTAAAATATCACCCAAAAAAGCTAACCCCCCAAAGAAACATACCCCTCCCAGAAAGACCAAAATAGATGCCAATGTCTGAGTTAAAAAATACTTAATAGACCCCTCTCTGCTTAATTTGGATTTTTGTATTAGCATCAGGGGTAAGAATGCTATTGTGTTTAATTCAAGACCTACTCACGAGACCAAAAGGGAAGGAGAAGAAACTACCAAAAAGATACTTATTAAGATACTAATAAACATAAGGACCACTGAAGGAGAAAGTAACACTAGAGAGGAGGTGGAACCTATAAGTGGGGCATGAACCCAAGAGCTTTGACTTAGCTTACCTATCCTACGTGTTAATGTAAGAGCATAAAAGATTTTGATTCTTTAAGTTTTGGTGGGAATCCATTACATGTAATCCTAGTCTGAGCAATGAACATTGCATAATTTACCGTATCGAAGTAACCCTTTTAAGTCAGGCATCAGACT